ATGCGATGATTGTTTTCTACAAATCATAAAGATATTGGTACCTTGTATTTGATTTTTGGTATTTGGTCTGGATTAATTGGAACTGCGTTAAGGCTGTTGATTCGTGCAGAACTTGGTCAGCCTGGGGCTTTGCTCGGAGATGATCAGTTGTACAATGTAATTGTAACTGCTCATGCCTTTGTAATAATTTTTTTCTTGGTTATGCCTTTAATGATTGGGGGATTCGGTAACTGACTTGTGCCCTTAATATTAGGGGCTCCGGACATAGCTTTTCCTCGTTTAAATAACATGAGTTTCTGACTTTTGCCCCCCTCTCTAACACTGCTTCTAATGTCAGCAGCGGTGGAGAGTGGTGCAGGAACAGGCTGGACGGTATACCCTCCTTTGTCTAGGAATCTGGCTCATGCGGGTCCTTCAGTAGATTTGGCCATTTTCTCTCTGCACTTGGCAGGTATTTCTTCTATTTTGGGTGCAGTAAATTTTATTACAACTGTAATTAATATGCGATGAAATGGAATAAAATTTGAGCGCCTGCCTCTTTTCGTGTGATCGGTTAAAATTACGGCAATTCTATTGTTGCTGTCTTTGCCTGTGTTAGCTGGGGCAATTACGATACTTTTGACCGATCGGAATTTTAATACCACTTTTTTTGACCCTGCAGGAGGTGGGGATCCAATTTTGTATCAGCATTTATTTTGGTTTTTTGGTCATCCTGAGGTTTATATTTTAATTCTTCCTGGATTTGGGATAATCTCTCATGTAGTAACACATTATGCGCGTAAGAATGAAACCTTCGGGAGGATTGGAATGATCTATGCCATATTATCTATTGGGATTTTAGGGTTTATTGTCTGAGCACACCATATGTTTACAGTAGGGATAGATGTAGATACTCGAGCGTATTTTACTGCGGCGACAATAATTATTGCTGTGCCAACTGGTATTAAAGTGTTTAGGTGGCTGGCAACAATTTATGGTAGCTATATTAAGTACGAAGCACCTGTGCTGTGAAGTCTGGGGTTTATTTTTCTATTTACAGTTGGAGGATTAACTGGAATTGTCCTGTCAAATTCTTCATTAGACATTGTGTTGCATGACACCTACTATGTAGTTGCTCATTTCCACTATGTTCTGTCAATAGGAGCGGTATTTGCTTTATTTGCTGCTTTCAACTATTGGTATCCATTAATTACTGGATTAAGCTTACATCGAGTATGGACAAAAATTCATTTCTTTGTTATATTTATTGGGGTAAATGTCACTTTTTTCCCTCAGCATTTTCTAGGACTTAGTGGTATGCCTCGACGATATTCTGATTACCCGGATTCGTATACTAAGTGAAATGTGGTATCTTCTTATGGGTCTATAGTTTCGTTTGTGGCTGTGCTTTATTTTATGTTCATCGTGTGGGAGTCTTTTGTCTCTCAGCGGGCGGTACTATGAAGCTTGCACATGGTAGGAGCACTTGAGTGGGATAATTTGCTACCTGTGGATTTTCATAATTCTTCTGAGACAGGAAGACTTTGAGTTTCTAAAGGAGAGTAGGCGTTGGGGTCTAGAGATGTTAAGTGAGGGGAGTAGGAAGCAAAACTCCAGCTCTAAACTAGGAAACTTTTATTAATTTAGAGTAATAAGTCTTTAGGAAAATTGACGATATGGCTCAATGGGGTCAATTAGGGTTTCAAGATGCTAGGTCTCCTTTAATGGAGTCTTTAATTAGTTTTCACGATAGAGCTTTGTTAGTTTTAATTTTAATTATTAGGTTAGTTGCTTATGTTGCAGCATTTTTGATGTTCAATGTTTTTGTTTCTCGCTTTGTAGTTGAGGGGCAAGTTTTAGAGAGAGTGTGAACTGTGCTCCCCGGGCTAATTTTGATTTTTTTAGCACTTCCTTCTCTGCGCTTATTATACCTTTTAGATGAAGTGAGAAGGGGAGGAATTACGCTAAAAACGATTGGGCACCAGTGATACTGAAGCTATGAGTATTCTGATTTTCTAGCCATTTCTTACGATTCGTATATAATTCCAACGGACGAGCTGGAGGGCGGGGACTTTCGATTACTAGAGGTGGATAATCGGGTAATTCTTCCAGCAAACAGGTCTGTTCGAGTTTTAGTTGCGTCTTCTGATGTAATTCACTCTTGGACTGTCCCTTCCTTAGGTGTTAAGGCAGATGCTATCCCGGGTCGGCTAAATCAATTAAGGTTCTTTACTAATCGATTTGGGGTATTTTATGGTCAGTGCTCAGAGATCTGCGGCGCCAACCACTCATTCATGCCTATTGTAGTAGAGGTTGTCTCGGTAGATTCGTTTTTAAAGTGGCTTCAGGGGATGCAGTTAGCTTTGGAGGCTTAAGCGGGCGCTTAAACTAAGAATAAAGTTAAGGCAATTAATGAGGAGTAGGTAGGGCCACCGGCGGCATTGATTTGGAAGATTAGTTAAAAATATAATGTGTGCTTGTCGAGTACTTGTTGCTACTTCATGTAGCATTTTCTGATGCCTCAGTTGGCTCCTTTGAATTGGTTACTTCTTTTTTTTTTATTTTGATTTGTTGCGAGTTCAATTATGGTGGTAGTTTGATGGACGGTAAAAAGCCCTTATACAATTGAAGGGCAAAATACTGAAGCTGATAAGAGTGTTAAATTAATGAGAGTTGAAGGAAAGGGGAAGAGTGTGTGACGATGGTAAGTTTAACATTAATAGTTGTTTAAGTGCAGGGTTTAAAGTAACTCGTTTAAGGGGCCTATAGCTAGTTACTGTTTTAGAATAACAAGAATGCTAGTAGACATTTTCTCTTCATTTGACGACCACAATTTTGTATTTATGTCTTTTTATTTGTTTATGTGAGTGTTTAGTTTGGGGGGGTTGTGATGTTTAAATATAAGATACTGAGTGGGAAACTCTCGATGAAGATATTTTTTTAATATTCCTAAGTCAATTATTATGTCCCAGTTGACGCGGTCTTTTGGGGTACAGTTAGCAGGCTTCGTTAACCTTGTAGCAAGACTATTTCTGGTTTTGATTATTTTAAATTTAATGGGATTAATTCCTTATGTTTATAGATTAACGAGTCACTTAGTGTTTAGTTTTTCTTTAGGATTTCCTCTTTGATTGTCTTTGATTATTTCAGGGAGATTTTATAGTCCATCTTCTACTGCGGCGGGACTTTTGCCTTCTGGGGCACCGGCGGCTTTAAATCCATTTTTAGTGTTAGTAGAAACAGTGAGGCTGTGTGTTCGGCCTATTACTCTGTCAATTCGGCTTGTCGCGAACATGAGAGCGGGCCACATTGTCCTGGGGCTAGTTGGAACTTATTTAAGGTCTGGAATTTTTACTTATTCTCCTGAGAACTTAGGGTTCTTAATGGTAGTGCAAGTATTTTACTCGATGTTTGAAATCGGTGTAGCTCTAATTCAGGCATATATTTTCATTCTTTTAATTGTTTTGTATACTGATGATCACCCAAGTAAGAAAAATTAGATAGTAAAGCGTATTTGATAAAATGAAATTAATTATCTTGTATTTTATGTGCCACGCACTGCGGGTGTATTTTGAGACCTTGTGGTCATTTTAGCAGCTTCAGTGCTATGCTTTGGGAGTTTAAGCTATCAAAATAGGGTTGGTGCATAAAATAATATTTAAACATAAGCGTGTTATAGCTGAGTCTAGTAAACTGCTTATGAGATTGTAACGCATAAAATTGCCAAAGCCACTCAGAATGTTATCACTAGTATAATGGGTGTGATTACATTAGATTCAAGGGTTTGATTGGTTTTTGTTAAGAATTTTGTAGTTATGAAAAGTCCCCGTCCTCCAAATATTTCAAACCATCCCTGGTCTAAAGATTTAAATATCAGGCCCCTGCTTTGTAGAGGTTTAAAAATAACGGGTTGAGTAGATAAAAGAGATAGAAACCATATAGAAGAATTGAAATAAGAAAATTTCCTTCCTGTGGCTGGTGTTAACTTAGGTGACGCAGCCAGGTACCAAGCAATTCATGCTCCGGAAATTGTGACAAAAAGGGTAGTAAGCTTATGCGGCAGCGGGAGAATTAAGGTTTCTGAAAACTGAAGAATATTGTTTTGTATGACACTGCCGATAAAGACAGTAATTGTGCTTAAAATAAGAGTCCTTTGAGTGATTGTTTTATCTTCGTCAAAATTTTGATGTAAAGGCATATGTCTTGGGCTTCTTCATAACGAGTACAGGGACAGTCGAATTCTGTAGGCGGCAGTTATTCCTGTGGCTAGAAAAATAAGAAGAACCATTAAGATATTGCAGGGACTCGCCAGAGATGTTTCTAGAATTAAATCTTTAGAATAAAATCCCCTTATGAAGGGGGCTCCGCATAGGGCGAGATTAGCTACGTTAAGGCAAGAGGTGACTAAGGGTATTTGTCTCCAAAGGTTTCCTATTTGTCGAATGTCCTGAGAATTAGTGTTATTATGGATAATTGCACCGGCGCACAGGAATAGTATGGCTTTAAAAAGAGCATGAGTGTAAAGGTGGAAAAGTGCTAAGTATGACATACCTAAAGAAATTCTTATTATTATTACTCCTAGTTGTCTTAGGGTTGAAAGGGCAATAATTTTTTTTAAATCATATTCATAGTTTGCGCCAACTCCCGCCATTAGTAACGTTAAAACGGAGATAAAGAGAAGTGCCATTTTTACTTCTGGGAATGTATTTAGAAAGGGGGAAAACCGAATTAGTAAGAAAACACCGGCTGTCACAAGTGTAGAAGAGTGGACTAAGGCTGAGACTGGTGTCGGGGCAGCCATAGCTGCTGGGAGTCAGCTGGAAAAGGGGATTTGTGCCCTCTTAGTTATAGCAGCTAAAACAATACACGAAACAAGTACAGTAGATAGGTCGTTTTGTCATATAAATAGGATATTTCAATGGCCCTGAGAGACACAAAGTCCAATAGAGAGCAAAAGTATTACGTCACCTACACGATTGGCTAGGGCAGTTAATATCCCAGCTGCTATAGACTTTATGTTCTGATAATAAATAACAAGAGCGAATGATACAATTCCTAGACCATCTCACCCAATGAGAAGGGAAACTAAGCTTGGAATAAATACGAGCAAGTTTATCGAAAGAACAAATATTATTACAAGTGAAATAAATCGAGTTAGGAATGTTTCTCCCCTTATGTAAGAAGAAGAGAAGTGTAGAACGCAAGCAGAAATCAGGCAAACTAAGTTTCTGAAACTAATACTAATAGGATCGAAAATGAATGGAACAGTGATAGAAGTAGTTCTGGTTGATAATATCTCTCACTCGACTAAAATTGTTTTGTTAGTCATAAAAAAATATAAAGTGAAAGGCATGAGTATTAGGGAATAAGTAAAAAGAAACAAAGATCTAATTTGGGAGCTTTTTATCTTAGGAAAACCTCAAAAAAGTGGCATGTATCAAGTGAAAAATTTTTTCATTTTTAGGTCCACACCCTAAGGTTTTAAATAAACTAACTTGATCTGCTAGGGTCGATAGGATGCGAAGCAGGTAAGAAAGGAAAATAATGTTGGGGTGTGAAAACTTGAAGGAAAGGGGGCATCAGAGCTAAACAACCCAGCTAAAAATAATGTCCGATTTGATAATTATTAAGTTTACTGGGATGTAATGAAGGGCAAGAGTTGTTATAGGGGCTCTTTTCATTGTGATAAAGGGAAGCGTAAATTTGGGGTGGTTTCCGTGTTGGGTGGCTGTATACAGGAGCAGCCTATAGACAGCAGCTAAAAATCTTACTATGGCTAGCGGGATAATAAGCCAGTTAGAGTACAATAAAATTGAAGGAAATACTAAGATTTCTCTTAGTAGGTTGATAGAAGGAGGAGCGGCCATGTTTACTACGCAGAACAAGAACCATCAAATAGAAATAGAAGGGCAAATAAGAAGTATTCCTTTATTTATTATTATTGATCGCGTTCCTCTTTTTTCATAATTATAGTTGGCTAAGGCAAATAGAGCTGAAGAACATAGGCCGTGGGCTAGTATTATACCTAGGGCTGCGTGCCATCCCCAGGTTGAGGCGGAAAATGCCCCTGCGAGCATTAAGCTTATGTGGCCCACTGAGGAGTAGGCAATTAATGATTTAAGGTCAACTTGGCGGAAACAGATAATCCTAGTAATTATTCCCCCCCATAAAGAGAAGCAGAATAAAAAATCCTTAATGCCTGGGTTGATTGAGGCTAAGTGAAGGAACTGGTACATCCGAAGAATGCCGTACCCCCCTAATTTTAATAGAATTCCGGCCAGAACCATAGAACCTGCGACGGGAGCCTCTACGTGGGCTTTAGGGAGTCAAAGGTGGACTGAGAATATGGGTAGCTTAACTAGAAAAGCTGCTAGGCTAATAAGGAAAATAATTTCTAAGGTACCAGTACCTAAAAATCTTTTTGGGTAGAAGAAAAAGAGTGGCTTTAGGGCTATTCTAGAGGTAAAAGAGATTTCTGAAAAAAAAACAATTAAAATTAAAAAGGGTAGGGAGGCAGAAATTGTGTATAATATTATGTACATTCTGGCCTGCAGCCGTTCAGGCTGGTACCCTCAACCTAAAATTAAAGCTATGGTAGGAATTAAAGAAGCCTCGAAAAAAACATAAAATCAGTAAACATTAGCGGAGAAAAAAGTCAGTATAAGGATTAGGTTTAGAACACAGATAATTAAAGAAAATAAATTTGACTTGTTTTTATTTATCTTTACTCTGCTCTGACTGGCTAAAAGTATTAGGGCGGAAATCCACCATGTTAGTGTTGTTAATGAAGAAGATAGGCCGTCGATGAAAAATATAGAGGAGATTATCTGTTGGTTAAATAATCTAGAATTAAGAAGTGGAATAGATAAAAATGCTCCCAAGAGAAGGGATCAAACACGAGTATATCAAGTTAGAGAAGAAAATTTTACGGAGGGTGTGACTAAAGTAGTTAAATTAAGTAGTATTAATCCTAAAATTTGTGGGCTCTAAATCTTGAAACGTAGTCATTGCCATGAGATCGAATTAGGGTGACGAGCATGGCTAGGCCTATTCTCGCTTCGCAGGCACCTAGTGTGATTATAATTAAACATATGTATTCCTCTAAAGCAACAGTGGTCGCTCCTTGAAATAGGATTAACCCGAAAATATTAAGAACCATTGCCTCCAGTCTTAAAAGAACATTTAATAAATGGGTAAATTGTGTGACTAATGCTAAAATTGATATAAACACTCCTAAGATGAGTAAATGGGAAAGAGCAGAAATAGCTGTTTGTGCCATAGCAGGTGCAATGAAAGCAGAAATAATATGCGCCGGTCTTGTAAGCCGGAAGGTGAAGGTTAAACTTCTCATTGCAACGAATTAAATTACTGAATGAGTCGAACATTCGCAGCCTGTTTTCAAGACAGCCTGTGCCCCGGGCGAGTAATTAATTAATTAAACGTCTAAAATACGGTCCCATAGTATTTGGCATAATGGCCTGATCAAATAGTACGAAAAGTAGAGGACAGTAAAAACTTGCCCGATTCCCTCGTACGGGGCTTCGACGGGACATGCGCCGATCCAAGTTAAAATTGCTAAAATTCCAATCAAAACTCAAAAAAGGATTTGATTGAGCGGGTAAAAAGCTATTGATTGGCTTTTTCCTATGTGCGAGATTGGAACAACAAACAAAATAATAACAGACATAGCTAGCGCAACAACCCCTCCTAGTTTATTTGGGATCGAGCGCAGAATGGCATAGGCAAAGAGAAAGTATCATTCTGGTTGAATGTGAACAGGAGTAACTAAAGGATTGGCGGGGATAAAGTTTTCAGGGTCCCCTAGTAAGAAAGGATCTAGTAGAACAAGCATCCTCAGGAAGAAAAGGAGAACCAAGAACCCCACAATGTCTTTAAAGGTATAGTAAGAGTGAAAAGGAATTTTGTCACTGTCCCTGTTAAGGCCAAGGGGGTTATTTGAGCCAGTTTCGTGTAGAAAGAGAATATGAAGTATAGATATCGCAGCAATAACAAAAGGAAGTAAAAAATGAAGAGTGAAAAATCGAGTTAGGGTAGCATTATCAACAGCAAACCCGCCCCATATTCACTGAACTAAATCTTTCCCGATATATGGGATTGCGGAGAATAAGTTGGTAATAACGGTGGCTCCCCAGAAAGACATTTGACCCCAAGGCAAAACATAGCCCAGGAATGCAGTCGCCATTGTCAAAAGCAGTAAAACAACTCCGATGTTTCAGGCATGAATATTAATGTAAGAGCCGTAGTAAATACCTCGGCCGATATGGAAATAGATGCAAATAAAGAATCACGAAGCACCGTTTGCATGAAGTGCCCGGATTAACCAGCCATAATTAACGTCTCGGGAGATATGAGAAACAGACATAAAGGCTAAATCTACATTAGGGGTGTAGTGTATGGCCAAGAAAAGTCCTGTAACAATTTGAATTATTAGGCAAAGAATTAAAAGAGAACCAAAATTTCACCATACAAATAAATTTATAGGTGCTGGCAAATCGATTAACGCAGAATTAACTAGTTTTAATAAAGGATGATTTTTTCGGATTGGACTATGCATATAATTATTTTGTGCTTAGATAAATAAAGAAAATTACAAACGTGACACACGTAAAACTGGACGTGTTTAGAAATAGTGAGCAGCCTATGTGTTTGTCCGCCGCATACTAAAGTTTGTGGGGGCGAAGGGGGCTCCCTTTTTCGGAAGGATTACAGATCTTAACTACGGCAATTAAGTTTAAAAGTAAGATTAAGCCTAAAATAATAGTAATGCTAATAGTCTTGGGGTCTATTAAAAATCCGCCTAGGTGATAGCGTGTTTTTTTCCTTGCTAACAAATCTTGTCAAGATAGACTGCTAAAGTCTATGAAATAGAAAGTAGAAAATACGCCCAGAAAAAAGATAAATAAAAATATAAAAATAGGGAAAAAGTGGCCGGAAAATATATTGTTGGGGATTAAAGCGGAAACATAAGCAAATATAACCAAAAGACCCCCCACATATACTAAAAATAAAATGTAAGCGTATCATGAAGTGGCTAAAAATCTAATCAAAAAGCAAAGAGAAATACTTAAAGATATAATACACAGACCTAAACTAAGGGGCTGGGTTGTTATTGGGAGAATAAAAACTAAAGATAGCCATCAGCTGCAAGCAAGTAGTAATCTCATGTCAGGGGATAGGAAACCCTAATTTCCCGCTCCCAAAGCGGGTGTTTTCACTTAAACTACCTCCCTGGAGTAAATAGGGGCCGGAGCATACGGTAAATTGCACCTTATGGCAGCAATCGACGGAAGGTAAATAGCTCGTGAACTGGGAACTAGATGCTTAGTATCGTTATAGCCCCAGAAATAAACACTAACCTACCTAGAGAAAATGGTAAGAAAGCTTTTCATGTTAAATTTATAAGTAAGTCATAGCGAAACCGTGGTAAAGTTGTTCGAGCCCAAATAAAAACAATGGCAAAAAAAAGGATCTTTACGCCCAGGATTGAATCATTTGAAGTGAAAAAAAGACCTCTTCCCCCGAAAAATAGCGTGGCTGTGAACAATCTCATTACGAGAATGTTGGCATATTCTGCCATGAAAATTAAGGCGAACCCACTAGCGCCGTATTCAATATTAAATCCTGAGACCAGCTCAGATTCACCTTCCGCGAAGTCAAAGGGGGCCCGGTTTGTTTCTGCTAAGGAAGAAACAAACCAAATTAAAGCAATGGGGGCTAATAAAAATAGGAGTCAAATTTGGTCAAAGGAAGACTTAATTTCGTTAAATCTAAATCTGCCTGACATAAATAAGGAGAATAGTAAAATTAATGCCAGTCTAATCTCATAAGAAATGGTTTGGGCAACTGCACGGATTGCACCAAGCAATGCGTACTTAGAGTTCGAAGCTCATCCTGCTAGTAAAGTCCCATAGACGTTGAGGCTAGAAACACAAAGAAAAAAGAGGACCCCCAGTAAAAAATAATTATTTGCCTCCTCAGAAGGGTAGAGTTCTCAAAGTAAAAGTGCTAAAATCATACTTAAAACAGGGGCCAAAAAATAGGGAGATTGATTAACAGACGCGGGCTTAGATGTCTCTTTAGTGAAAAGCTTTGCTGCATCTGCCAGGGGCTGAAAAATACCTATCGGACCCACTTTGTTTGGGCCCTTCCGGGTTTGACTATAACCTAAACCTTTTCGTTCTAAGAGGGTGAAGAAAGCGACGGCCAAAAGTACGCAAATGAATGTGATTAATACAGATAGAATTGTAGAAAGTGTCATTAAACAAGAGAAGAAATTTCACCTTCATGACTAGGGCTTAAACCTAATGCACTAATCTGCCATCTTGTTTGTATTTATTGGTATACGGAGAAATATTAAGTAGAAGGGTTTCACTTCTTTCTATCGATCCTAAGTCAATTGCATAACTTCTGCCAACTTAATTATTAACCGTAGTGAGGTGTGGGATATATTTTATTTGAGTAAGGGTTATTAATTGTCAATCACATATAAATTATTTATTTTACAGCGGTCCTTTCGTACTAGTTGAAAAATTTTGTTTTATGTTGAAGATAGAAACCAACCTGGCTCACGCCGGTTTGAACTCAGATCATGTAAGGTTTTAATGGTCGAACAGACCAACCATAAAGAGCTTCTGCACCCTTAGGATACCTTAGTCCAACATCGAGGTCGCAAACCTCTCCTTCGATAAGAACTCTTCGGAGAGATTACGCTGTTATCCCTATGGTAACTTTTTCCGTTGATCAGTATTACTGGATCTTAAGCATGTGTGCGTAAACTTAATTCAAGTTTAAGGAGGTTTTAAGTGCTCCTCAGCCATCCCAGCTAAAGATTAGAGTTGGTAACAAGCAAAATAAGCAATATTGCCTTGATAGATAGAGATCTAACTTTTCACTCAAGCTCAATAGGGTCTTTTCGTCCCTCAACAAAAGGCAGGCCTCTTCACCTGAAGGTTAATTTCTAGATATTTTAAAAAGAGACAGCTTAGCTCTCGTCAGACCATTCATGCTAGCCCCCAATTAAGAGGCAAATTATTATGCTACTTTAATGCAGTAAAACCGCAGCCGTTAAACAAAATGTCACTGGGCAGGTCAGACTCCTTATATGCAACTATCACAGGCGCAAGGAGCGATGTTTTTGATAAACAGGCGGAGCTGTGTTTTGCCGAGTTCCTTTTAAAAAATTAGTTTATTTACGAGCAAATTTAATTATGGAAGCGGTTAGATTGAATTCTTTAATAAATTTATTGACAAATATTAAAGTTTTATATTAAATACTCATTTCTTCAGAAATAAATTAGCTAATTTAGTTAGGCTAATAAAACCAGTTAGAGGTAGGATGAAAACTTCATACCATGAAAACAAAACTAAGTATTCTTTATTGTGTTCTAAATAATCAATTTATAGTAAACTTTTATAGGTGGCAAATTTTAAGCCCACTTAATAAAACTGTAGAAAAAATTTGTTTTTCTGAGCATAAAAAAGCTTATCCTTTTTTATGTCACTGTTAAATATTTTTTACTCTTAAGTGGTAGAGTAAAACAGCATTCAACGCTGTACTTTGATACATTTACTAGTCAACCAGCAACCTGAAGTTTCGGAAAGCGTTTCACTCCTATTATTAAATCTAATCACAACTTTACTACGTTGACGATTTATTGTTTAATAATAGCTCAACTTCTTTCGGGCTTGCTTATGTAGTAAGTCTTAGTCTAGAAGAACCATGATACAAAAGGTACGAGAAAATACCACTACTTTGTACTTAGTAAGAATTTTCCCTTTCGGTACTTATACTCTTTAGCTGTAACAAAATGGTTTCATTCACCGGTACTAGGCAGAGGAGACGTTTCTTTAAGAAATTAATGAATAAAAGAAGACCTATACGCAAAGTAATTATTTAAAGTAGGCTTATTTAGTAGCCATCTTATCAGTGTAAGTGAAATGCATTGAAATTTATGCTATACTTCAGTTTATTCAAAGGCACCTTCCGGTACCCTTACTGTGTTACGACTTATCTCATTTTTCAACGAGAGTGACGGGCGATATGTGCACGCCTTAGAGCCTGTTTCATAAAATCTATCTATTAATAATAAAATCTTATTACTACCAAGTCCTCCTTGATTAAATTGTTGCAAATAAAAATTCGTAATAGCAAGTAGCTATTGTAACCCATCACTACCTTTCCATTAGCTGCACCTTGATCTGACATGGAGAATTTAAATTATTAAGTGAAGCAAAATTGTAGTAAATTCTTCTCGATAACTTCTACACTCTCTAAAGGTGATCTGGTGACGACGGTATACAGGCTGGGCGTAAATGCGCAAGAAAAGGTAAGGTTAAACGTGGATTATCGATTACAGGACAGGTTCCCCTGGGTGGAATTAAGGCACCGCCAAGTCTTTTAAGTTTTAAGTTGATAGATTGCTATGTAAGCCTTATAGCAGATGCTCGTAGTACTCTAGTAAATACGTTGGTTGTATTAAGTTTTGTATCTTAAATAACGGGGTATCTAATCCCGGTTTTGGTTTAAGCTTTCGAGGCGTCGATTAGCGTAAGAACAAAGGACTGAAGCATTTTAATTAAAATTTTACCTTTTGGAAAAAAATAGGTTCTTATAGTGCGCTTGATCTATCTAACCTCCTTTTTACTGTGTTTCCTTAACTTAGCTCGCTTGTTTAACCGCGGTGGCTGGCACAAGCTTTACCAGGCTTAAGGGGCTAATTACTAATTCAAACATTAGTTTATGTATTAATCTTCAACACTGGCGTAAAGTGAATAAAATTAAGCATGATATCCGCTGATAATGCTTCGTAGAGCTTTAGTTGGCGGGGTATTAAACGTAGGAGCTAAAGCAAGCTACATTACTCACTGGGATCCGTGTAGTACCATGTGTTTGGTACCGCCTTAGCTAAGGGTGAGAACTAAGACCAAATTCGTCCAAATACTGTAGTTTAAGGGCGCAGGAAGGCGAACCTTCATGATTGGGGCATGAGCCCAATAACTTTATTTAGTTTACTGCGCCAGCAAGGTTACGAGAGAGGTTTATCCCCATAAAAAGAGCTACAATCTTTCGCCTGATTTTCAGCCATCCCGCAAAACCCTAGCTTTAAAAGCACCGGCAAACTTGCAATTTGATGTTGTATTATTCAACTATAGGGTCAATTCTGTAGAAGAGGAGTAGTGCAGGGCTTAAGAATTCTTCTTATTTAAGGCTTTGAAAACCTTTGGTTTAAACTTAACCTAAAGCCCTTAAATGCCTATAGAAGAAAGGGACGAACTTTCACGTCAAGGACCAAGATCTTATGTACTTCTTATACTATTCTATATCAAATTTTTTTGGTTTTTTAGGAAAAAATGAAAAAAAAAATTTTTTTTTTTGAATATATATATATATATATATATATCATTTATACGTATAAACTTGTTTACATATTCATGCAAATAAATACATATGTAAATCAGCATAGTGTCATATTTTACCTACTATGGTGGCTTCCGGTTCTATCACTTAAATTCACCTTATTGTAAAGTTCTTAAAAACTTTTAAACAAATCAATTAGTTAGAAAGAAAGAATTGTTCTTGGAGTGTTTTGCACATTGGATTTTCATTCCGGAAGTATAAATTGAGTTTTATCAAGGATGCTTATTTAGTATAAGTAGTATAGCTGCCTTCCAAGTAGTTGGTTTAATAATAAATTAAAATAAGTACCGCTATGGTTCGAAATCCTTTTCATTTAGTTGAGTTTAGTCCTTGGCCTTTAACGGGGTCTATAGGTGCTTTTTTTTTAACGGGCGGTTCTGCTGGGTGGTTTCATGGTTATTCACACTCTGTTTGTTTAGTGGGAACTGGGTTGATTTTGGTAACTATAGTGCAATGGTGGCGTGATGTCATTCGAGAGGGTGCTTTTCAGGGATTTCATACTGGGGGAGTATCTGAGGGTTTACGATGAGGGATAATTCTATTTATTACCTCAGAAGTTTGTTTCTTCTTTGCTTTTTTCTGGGCGTATTTTCACAGTAGGTTGGCGCCGACGAATGAGCTGGGGTCTTGTTGGCCCCCTGTGGGAATTGAGCCCTTAAATCCCTTTGAGGTCCCTCTACTTAATACAGCGGTGCTACTAGCCTCAGGAGTTAGTGTAACTTGAGCCCACCATTGTCTTATGGAGGGAGATTGACGAGGGAGTGTGCAGGGGTTGCTGTGTACCGTACTCTTAGGTGTATACTTTACGGTGCTACAGGCTGGTGAGTACATGGAGGCTTCTTTCATGATTTCTGATAGAACTTACGGTTCTACTTTTTTTGTAGCTACGGGGTTTCATGGACTCCATGTCCTAATTGGTAGTGCTTTTCTAATCGTATGCCTACTTCGCGCTAACTCTTTTCAGTTTTCTAGGGCTCATCATTTTGGGTTTGAGGCAGCTGCATGGTATTGGCATTTTGTGGATGTTGTCTGGTTGTTTTTATACCTTTCTATTTACTGATGAGGGTGTTAAGGGCCCAAGTTAGGGCATTTACGTGAAAATTGAAAAATAAGTAGGTCGGACAGAATTTTAGGTGGCTGAAGTGTTAAGCATTAGACTTTTAATCTAAGGATGATATTTAAATATCCCTGGTGTTATACTTTAAGTTAAAAGATCTTGTTTGCATCTAGAAAATGAAGTATAAAATGCTTCTAATGCCAGAAAAGAACAATGACGGTAGGGAGTGATGAGATATAGGAACTAGGTAGGAAGTGAGAGTCACAGTCGGTTTCGGCCCGTTTTTTGATAGTGCAAATCTGTCCCTATCAAGACCCATGTGAGCTCTGTGTGATCAGAAGCTATATTGAGCGTCTAGCTGTTAACTAGGAGGTTGTAAGTTCAACTTAATTCTTACCTGATCAGAAATAAATGTGGCAAAGTGCCGGATAAAACGGACCGCGATGATGCTGCGAAATATGGGAGAACGATACCCCTTTGCTTATGCTTAGTTATTTTGTTTGTAGGATGATCGCCGTGTTGATTTCTTTTGTCGTCTTGGCGGTAGGGTGGCTATTATCAGATGTTTCTGAAGCTGATCGAGAAAAAAGGTCAGCCTTTGAGTGCGGGTTTGATCCAATGGGATCCGCGCGGATCCCATTTTCTATGCGATTTTTTTTACTAGCGGTTATCTTCTTAATTTTTGACGTTGAGATTGTTCTTCTATTCCCGCCCGTAAGAAAACTGTGGAGTAGAGGCAATATGTTCTTAGTTTTAGGCTTTATAGCTTTTTTAGTGATTTTAATTGTTGGCACTTTCCATGAGTGAAATGAGGGGTCTTTAGACTGATTTGTATAGGATGGCTACGGAAAGATGAGAAAATACCTTAACTAAGGTTGAAATAAAGCTAAAAACGTGAAGTGAAGGCTCAAATGTAGGGCAATGACTTGTTTGAAGAAAGAAAATGGCATAAAGTAGGGCTGCTAACTTCGCTTTGGGGGGTTCAATTCCTTCCTCTTTCTTATGTTAGCTTCGTTTTTACCTTATAGTTTTTTGTTACTAGGAGTCATAGTTTTAGGTACCTTGACGGGTTTATCTTCTTCTTGTTGGTTGGGGGCTTGAGTCGGGTTAGAAATCAATTTAATCGGATTTATCCCTATTTTGGTGTACGGGGGAAGAATGAAGGAAGGTGAGTCTGGAATTCTTTACTTTATTGTTCAAAGCTTGGGTTCTGGGTTACTTATAGTAGGAAGCTTGATTTCATTTGACGTGGCAGGTGGATGGGATGTGAGACTATATGAAGTATACCCTTGGAGATTAGTTGTGACAAGGATAAGGTTAATATTAAAACTTGGGAGATTCCCATTTCATTCTTGATTTCCCAAGGTGATAGCTGGCGGGTCTTGGTTCAGTTGCCTATTACTTGTGACTTGGCAGAAAGTGGGCCCACTCTTTTTGCTTAATGAAATAATTTGGAGATGGAGAAATTGCGAAAGAAGAACGTTTGGTCTTTCAGGGCCTAAAATCTTTTTGTTTTTACTGATTGTAGGGAGACTGGGTTCCTTAATTGGTGGGGTAGGCGGGATTAACCAAACAGAAGTTCGCGCCTTGTTAGCATATTCCTCTATTGGACATATCGGGTGGATGGTGTTTTGTTGTCTTTTGGGCTGAGGGGTACTGTTAAATTATTTCGTATTCTATTTTTTTATCTCTGTTTGTTTTTTTGTGGCACTTTGACGGTTTGAGGGATATTCACATCTTCGGATGAGTGTAGGTAAAAGAGAAGAAAGAAAGTTTAGTGAGACTAGGGTTATTCTTATACTTCTGTCCTTGGGGGGGATACCTCCCTTGTTGGGATTTTATCCTAAACTGGTTGTAATTTTAGAATGTTGTTGAGGCTACGGACCAGTTTATTTATCTATATTGATTTTAGGTTCTTTGATTAGGCTGTATTATTACCTGTCTTTGTTGTTTAGGGTAAGCTTACACTCTTTCTTGCGCTTCGGGCTAGAAGGCGGTGATAGGTGGGGAGATAAAACATTAGTTAAGAAAAGTTTTTTATCTAAGAGATTTAACTTTGCTTTTATGGGCCCGATTTTTGCGGTTAATAGTATAGGGTGCATTGCCTTAGTCTTTACTCCTTTGCTTGGCATAGTGCTGTAAAGTTTGACTAGAAACTTGCAAAAAATTAGAATTTATAGGGTATGAGACCTTAAAACGAGGAGTTTAAGGTGACGTAAACTAT